TACTTATACATTAAGGCATAGGTCGTCGATTCCGCATTGGATAAAAGAGGGAAAATGTCCTTTTTTAGTTTTAGAATAAGTGGTTCAAATCATTTTATCGAGATGAGTGTTCTATATTGATAAAAGATTCATTTTTAAACCACCTATATATTAACATAGTGGTAGAAAGAGTACTATGCTGCGCCTAGACTTCAAACGGTTTGCTTTAACCATCTTAACAGACCCTCATTATTGGTTGCTAGAGAATCAAAGTAGATTTGCCAATGAATCGCGAAATGTTATGGTTCTTACATATAATTGATTAAGAAGTAATTCGCGAGATCATGCACCTCCCCTTCCCAGTTATAACGGAAAAGGGGTACAGCTGATTGGATCCAGCCTATTCTTGAAATAAACAACTCACACACACTCCCTTTCCAAAAAAGATCAATACACCAATAACTACACTTAGATTTATTGGATTTGTTGCTAAAATATCGGTATTAAATCCGAAACTCCCGGCAGATGACCAGTGGCCCAAAGAAACGAAAGAATCGGTTACATTTTTCATATAATTTCCCCTTGACTAAAAAATCGACCGGAGTTCTTTTTCTATCACTTTGCCCTTTATTATTTATTTTTTGAAATCGAGTCAAAAAATACTCGAGTTATGTTATAAAGTATAAACTACTCCTTAGTTGTTGCAACACCTCAAAAAAAGAGTTTCTCTTGACTACGGACGGGAAGGATGAAAGAGAGTCGGTATGCTAATGCCTCATCTGCAAATTAGCCCTTGGTTATTTTCTCAACGAATAAGGAATTGTAGGAGTGAAGTCTTGATCTAATTTGAAAAACCAAACGACAAGTCCAAGGCAATAAAATAGGAAAAATATGTATTTTTCTAAGATTAAACAAAAGGATTCGCAAATAAAAGTGCTAATGCTACAACCAATCCATAAATCGTTAAAGCTTCCATAAAAGCTAGACTAAGCAATAGAGTACCTCGTATTTTTCCCTCTGCCTCGGGCTGTCTCGCGATACCCTCTACAGCTTGACCCGCAGCAGTCCCTTGACCAATTCCAGGTCCAATAGAAGCAAGCCCTACAGCCAATCCAGCAGCAATAACGGAAGCAGCAGAAATCAGTGGATTCATGATAAGTCCCTCGTACCAACAAAAAGAAATGGTTAATGATACAATCAACCAATGAATTATGACTTAATTATTCCATCGATACATCCAGTCGAAGTAACTAAGAACTTCGAATTTAAGTAAGAATATTATTGAATAATCCGACCTACTTCGATATCTAGTTTTTTTCGTTTCTATCCTGCAGAGTTTTTGTGAATTCATAGCACTTTCGTTCTTCCATTTCGTGATTCCGAACTCTTATTTCAATTCTTTATTTCTTGATTTCATCTCTTTATTCAGCGAATTCACAGCCACAACGATATGAGAGAACTTCTATTTGAACCCACACACGGTAGTGGGGAAAATGAAATCTATCTTTAGTTCATATATAGCTAGTCAATATCTAATATCACATATACATGTCTTTCTTCCATAACGTAAACCATTAGATTCAATTGGGTTCTTGAACCCATTCGTTTTTTAGGAATCCCCCCTTTTTCTGCTGTATTCGTATTTATTTATCATTAGTCCACCCGAATACATTCTAAATGGACTAATGAAATTGATTAGCGCGAATTATTGCATATAAATTATTTGATTGATCTAAGTTCGTTCAATTTATTAACTTTTTTTTGGTCAATTGTTGAATAAAACCAACTGTAAAGTAGAATCCTTTCTACCGTTTTTTATTTAATCACACGTTGTAAACATATATCTTAATTCAAATCAGAATTTGAATAAGAAGATTGGCTGACCGACCAATATAATAAATATATATAATATATAGAAGGCCGATATTCGTCGAAAAGGTAGCATGTTAAGTGGATGAAAGGATAATTTTAGGAAAAAGATCTCAAAGATCTCTTTCCTTTTTTTACAACCCCCTAATATCGTAATTTGAGACTTTTTGTTCCTATTGCTTTCTATCGTATATAGAGTCTTGTATATTTCTATTCCTTAAGTAAATCACCTTTAGCTGCACATACATTGCTTTGTACTAAGCCAAAAAAGACTATTTCAATGATGGCCCTCCATAGATTCACCTATATAAGCCGCGGCTAAAGTTGCAAAAATAAGAGCTTGAATACCACTTGTAAATAATCCAAGGAACATGACAGGGATAGGAACTACTGAAGGTACTAAAGAAACAAGAACAACAACTACTAATTCATCCGCTAAGATATTTCCGAAAAGTCGAAAACTAAGTGATAAGGGCTTGGTGAAATCTTCTAAGATGTTAATGGGTAAAAGAACCGGGGTTGGTTGAATATATTTCCCGAAATAACTTAATCCCTTTTTGTTAAGACCTGCATAGAAATATGACACTGACGTGAGTAAAGCCAAAGCAACCGTAGTATTTATATCATTTGTAGGTGCGGCTAACTCTCCCTGAGGTAATTCTATGATTTTCCAAGGTAAAAGAGCTCCCGACCAATTAGAAACAAAAATAAATAAAAACATAGTTCCAATAAAAGGAACCCAGGGGCCATATTCTTCTCCAATTTGCGTTTTACTCACATCCCGAATGAATTCAAGAACATATTCGAAGAAATTCTGACCCCCAGTCGGAATGGTTTGTGGGTTCCGAAGAGCTATAGTAGCTGAACCTAATAAGATAGCAATTACAAACCAAGAGGTAATAAGTACTTGGCCGTGGACTTGAAACCCCCCTATTTGCCAATAGAAATGTTGGCCTACTTCTACACCGGATATATCGTATAACCCTTTTTTTAGTGTGTTAATGGAACATGATAGCACATTCATATTGTCCTCTGAAAAAAAAATACAACTTTAAACAAAATTATTTTGATTCAACTATTTCTTTGTCTACTTGAGTTGGATATTTGCAATATCCAAATTTGAATACTAACTAATCACATAATATCCCCAGTTATTTTTATCTATTTTAAAAAATTCATAAATATAATAACCGATTCCAGAAATCTATCGGATTTTAGAAGGAAAAGTTAGTTATCTTATTATTAATCTTAATCAAGGATTTCTTATATAGCTAGAACGGCCTTCACAAATCGCGAATACTAATTTGTTAAGAATTAAACGGATTGAAGATATAGCGTCATCATTCGACGGAATCGAAATATCTGCAAGATCTGGGTCACAATTTGTATCGATTAAACAAATTGTTGGAATTCCCAAAGTAATACACTCGCGCAGAGCCGTATATTCTTCATGCTGATCAACGATGATTACAATATCGGGTAACCCTGTCATATATTTAATCCCGCCTAGGTATGTTTGCAGGCGGGATAATTGTCTTTTCACCACAGCCGCATCTCTTTTCGGAAGGCGGTTGAGTCTTCCCGTCTTTTGTTCCATTTTCAAGTCCCTGAACTTCTGAAGTCTCGTTTCTGTAGTGGACCAATTCGTTAACATCCCGCCAAGCCATTTTTTATTAACACAATGACATCGGGCCTTTATCGCAGCCCATGCTACTGAATCAGCTGCTTTATTTTTTGTACCAACAATCAAGAATTGTTTTCCCCTACTTGATGCATCAAAAACCAAATCGCAGGCTTCGGATAAAAAACGAGCAGTTCTCGTAAGATTTGTAATATGAATACCTTTACGCTTTGCAGAAATATAAGGTACCATTTTAGGATTCCATTTCCTAGTACCATGCCCAAAATGAACTCCTGCCTCCAGCATCTCTTCCAAGTCGATGTTCCAATATCTTCTTGTCATTTCTCCCCAACCCCCTTTTTTAAGAGACGGGGAACCCCTGAAATTGAAATAAATAATTGTTCCGATGGAACCTTCTCTTCTACCATAGATTGGCCGTAGATAGACAAACAAGCCATTAGTCTTTTCTATTGCATACTATTTTGATTACCAACTCAAATGACTGCACCAAATACAGATAGTCAAAAAGATAAACCTGCCTTTAGGAATCATTAAATCCTAATAAATCATTGTTCTGGTCTATCGTGGAAATTCTTTTCTTTCAAAGAATCAAATAATTTTCGGTGGTGAAACAAAATATCTCTCATTTCCACCGCGAATATATTGTTTTTTTTTGTTTCCAAGGGGCCCTTGTTATGTTGTTTTGAAGGGAGCACTAATCCTTTCAATCCGGTACCAACGGGTATCATACCCCCCAAGACAACGTTTTCTTTCAGGCCTTTCAACCAATCGATTCGACCCCGAAGAGCTGCTTTTGCTAAAACTCGAGCAGTTTCTTGAAAACTCGCTTCAGATATGAAACTTTGAGTATTGAGAGATGCTCGAGTTATTCCCAATAAGAGAGCTCGGTAACAAACCGCCTCTTCCAGTGTGCGCCCCGTCCGCTCCGCCCGCAACAATCCAATTAGCTCTCCGGGTGAAAAAACATTAGACATTCCATCTTCTGAAACCAACACCCTTGATGTTATTTGACGTACAATAATTTCTATATGCCTATTATGAATCTGCACCCCCTGGGATCGATAAACCTTTTGAATCTTATTAACTAAAGAGATACGGCTTTGCACTATAGTTAGCTCAGCACCAATCAAGAATGCCCACGGCATTCCAAGAATTCTTGTTATACGTTCGTTCCAGCCCTCAATCCTTTTTTCTAGATTCATCGATATTGAATCAACCGAACGCACTTCTAACACTTGTTCTACTTTTGGAAGCCCCTGGGTTATATCACCAGATCTCGATTTTTCATAGATAAATGTAATTAAAGTATTTCCTTCGTACACGATTTCCCCATAATGGCCATGAACAGTTGCTCCTGGAGTGGCCAAATAAGGCTTAGCCGGTCGTATTACTACAGAGTCAACTTGAACAAGTATAACTTGACCCGATTTTAGGCATGGTGCTTTTTTGGCTATAGATATATTTTCACAAATAAACTGCCCAAGACTCATTATTATAGATGTTTCTTGAC